TTGAAGATGTTCTATTTTTCCATAGAAATGTATTCGCTCAATCAAAGTTCTAAAAGAAGTTAATCGTAAATAAGAAGATTGTTTACGAATAAGCACTAATAAAATTTCGCACTCAAATACATAAGAATTGTATAGGAACCAAAAGAATCTTTTATTTTCTTTCGAAAAAACATAAATAGATTTCTTCTGAGTAATGGGGAGATTATTCCAATTATGGTATTCGTGAAGAAAGAATTGCAATAAATGTAAAAAGGGAACATCTTGAATCCAGCACTGAAGGATTTGAACCAAGATTTCCATATGGATGGGATGAGGTATTAGTATATCTAAAACATAATTTAAATGCAATAATTTGTCCTCTAAAAAAGGAAAAATTGAATGAATTGATCGTAAATTATGATATTTGGGTATTTCTTTTTTTTCTAAATAAGATACTAATCGAAAGGAAAATGGAATTTCCACAATAATTGCAAAACTTTCTGATATAATTTGAGAATAAAAATGAGAAAAAAAAAAAAAATTGTGGGTGTGCCCAACAAATAAATTTTGGTTAGAATAATTAACCGAAGAAATTAAAGAATTCTTTTGATAGATTCGAGTAATTAAACGTTTTACAAGTGATAAACTAGATTTATTATCATAACCAAAAACTTCTACGGGTTCATAAAAAATCAAACCATTTAAACCATGATCATGAGCAAGTGCATAAATATACTCCTGAAACAGTAACGGATATAGGAAATATTGTTGCCAAGATCTACCTTTTTCTAAATATTCTTGTAATTCTTCCATTGACTTCAATTTCTACTTGAACCAGAAACAATAGGTATTTATTGTATTATCAAATTATACATAGTGCAATGCGGTCAGAACAGAGTATGTATCATGTATGAAAAAAAAATATATACCCCGGAAGAGTCCAATCAACAGATCTTTTTCCTTTCCCCTTCTATCCAATGGGCCAATGGGTTTATCTTCGTTCTATTAAATTATCAGAGGATAAAAAATCTTTTATTTTTGCAACCCGATCGCTCTTTTGACTTTGGAAAATTTTTTTTGTCAGTATACTGTTTCTTCTACACATTAGTTTCCAATCCATAATAGAAAATAATTAGGATTTTTTTGATTCTTAAAAAAAAGAATCAAAGGCCCATTCACAGGAGACCCCTTCCCCACATCAGGCACTAAGTTATTTTTAACGTTTAATTAGATCGGGAAATTATTCAAATTAAGAATAGAAGCTCGTTGCTTTTTTTTTTACCAGAATTAGAACCATAAAGCTCTATCCATTTATTCACTAGACCAAACTCTAACTGTGAATAGAATATAATAAGAAAAAATGAAAATGCAATTCCATTTTTTCTTATTATTTTATTACGACATGCGGTTTTTTCCATCCATTACCTTTCAGGATCAGTCGTGGTCTTATAGACTCTACCAAAAGTCTGGACGAATTCGTTACTTCATCCAAATGTGTAAAAAACCATAATCGCACTTAAAAGCCGAGTACTCTACCATTGAGTTAGCAACCCAGATAAATACGTATATACAAGCGGAAAAAATGGAATTGAACTATACAACTACGTAAAAACATTGAATTTGGAATTCAAAAGAAATATAAAGGAAAGATTGGATGATCAATTAAACAAAATAGCAAAGTGAATTGGATTAAATTAAAGACAGATAAAAAAAATGTCAAAATTCACATTTAAGGACCACACCCCCCCTTTTTTTTTATAAAATATAAAAATTTTGGATTTTCGTTAAAAAAATATATCTTGTATAACAAACAGTAAATTTGGCAAACCCATAATTTGAATGAAGTAAAGGAAAAACCCATAAATAAATAAGGATCGAAATAAACGGATCTATTTATCTACGATCAAATTATATTTGTTCGATACACCATTGTCAATATGAATAAATTGTTGAGAAAAAAAAAAATGAATAAAAAAAAAAACTACATAAAATAAGGATTTGTGTTGGATTGGCACAACAAGAAATATGATAAATATAAAACATAATATAGAACAAGAAAAGAGCAAATTGTGAGTAAATAATTACCCCACAAATGTATACTAGTTACCTTTTTTTTTTTTATAATTTTTTTATTTATGAAGCTTTTTCTTTTAAAAATTCTGCTTTTCTTAAAATATCATAAACAGTTCCTGTAGGTTGAGCACCTTTTTCAAGGAAATAACGAATAGCAGGAACGTTTAAATAAGTTTGATTTTGTATTGGATCATAAAAACCCACCTTTCGAAGATCTCTTCCTTCTCGTCGGGATCGAACATCAATTGCAACGATTTGATAGATCGCTCATTGGGATAGATATAGATAAATAACCCCCCCTAGAAACGTATAAGAGGTTTTCTCCTCATACGGCTCGAGAAAAAATGATTCTAATATTTCTGTATATAATGTAAAATATATTACAAAATTTATGAATTAGACTATGATTTTAGTTTTTTTGTTCTTACTTACATAAAACATAAAAAAAAAATAAAGAAAAAAAGAAATATCATTCGTACTCATAACTCAAGTTGGGTAATTCTGAAAAAGTCCGAAGGTAAATCCTTAGGCATTTCTTGAGTCGTCTCTAACCTCTTTTGTTTGTTTCGTCTCGAATCTATTTTGAGTCTCCATCATTATACTAAAAAAAAATATTGAGACAATCGAAAATAGTGTTTCCTTGTTCCGGAATTCTTTCTCTTTGCTTTTCAAAATCATTAGGTTTAGATATTACTTCGGTGATCCTTACCTCCCTTTTTTCAAAATGGCAGCAACATACCTTTTGTTTTTTGTTATTTCTTTCTATGGAAAGATAATATGAACGATTTATTCCCTTGTAATGTAATATAAATATTTTTTTTTTATTTCATTTCAAACTTGTTGGGATTTGAATCCTTCAATTTTAAATTGAAATTTCTATATTGAGGATATACTTACAAAGTAGTCTAATTTATTAATTGTTACTAACCCTAGATTCGCCCCCCCGATAAATGCATCAATACGTTTTGCTCGAGCTCCATCATGTACTATTCCTATTTACCAACCCAATACAAATTAGGTTCCTAACAGGAATAGAACAAACTATGTCGATTCAAGAGCATCTTCATTCCTATAGAAAATGGCGGATGTAAGAATCCACAGTGAATTATGTCCTTCAAGTCGCACGTTGCTTTCTACCACATCGTTTTAAACGAAGTTTTACCATAACATTCCTCTCATTTTTAATTTTATTTTGAATCGGTATGGAATTGATTCAATATGGAATCATGAATAGTCATTGGCTCAATGGTACATAATATTTTTTATGTATGTATCTATGGAGAGGTAAATAATTATCTGAAAAAAGTCTTATATTATAAAGGATTTAAGTTATTTCGCCCCTCTATCCTATGGGGTGAAAGAAATTTCTAAAAAAGAAAAATAAATGGATTTACTTAAATCTAATTAAAATCTTCAACAGATCATTCGGGATGTTAAATTATGAAAAAATGAAAAAAATTCTTCTCGAACAAATAAACTCTAAATCTCAAAAGAACGGCCCTATGAGTTTTCCAATTCCGGAATAAAATCAGTTATTAACAAAATATAAGCTATTCCAATAACTCGAAAAAGTCATAAGTTTCTCTATATCTATAATATAGATTTTTCAAATTTCTTCGAGTACCCAGGTTCATAAAAAAAAGAGTTTTTGTTTTCATGAGTATGAAATAGAAAAGGATCTTTTTTTCTATTTCAATTCAGAATTACATAATGAATTACATAATGCGAGAATTCACATTTCATGGAACAAAGAGTTTCCATAAGTAACTTACTTCAATATGACTATTTAAATAGTAGTCTCTGAATGGTAATGATATACCCAAAAATTGTTTTGAATTTAGAATTCAATGAAATATCTTTATTTCTACCCGTACACTCAATCGCATTTGTGAGAAACTAAATAAAAAAAGTCTAATTTTTATAGAAAAATCAGAACAAAAGGTGAGATCACATTATATCCAAGATTAAAGAAAAAAATTTCCAAGCTTAAAGATAAATTTGTTAAAGAGAAGAATCTTTCCTTTCTCATGTGGACACTCTGGGACGGAAGGATTCGAACCTCCGAATAACGGGACCAAAACCCGTTGCCTTACCACTTGGCCACGCCCCATTTCGATTTCGAATTTATCTTCGATACTAATAAAGACTAATATTGGTATTAGTCGTTCGTCAATCCCAATTCAAATATATATGAAATATATTACTGCTAGGATTCAACACATGGAAATATAGAAAAAAATGATTGATCATTCCATAAAATTCAATTAAGATATTGTATGAAACTAAAATTCCTTGTATTCTCATTTGAGAATGAAAGGGAAGATTTTTGATTTGAGAGCGTTCGAAGAACAAGAAGGTTTTTTGACCCACCTTTTAATTTTTCCCTCATAAAAAGAACTCAATCAAAATATAATTTTCTAATCTACAAGAATGAAATGTTTGTTATGCTTAATATCTTTAGTTTAATCTGTATCTGCCTTAATTCTACCCTTTATTCGAGTAGTTTTTTCTTCGGCAAATTGCCCGAGGCTTATGCCTTTTTCAATCCTATCGTAGATGTTATGCCTGTCATACCTGTACTATTTTTGCTCTTAGCCTTTGTTTGGCAAGCTGCTGTAAGTTTTCGATAAAATCTTTAATGCTCCGAAAAATTCATGATTTATCCAAAACAAATTTTCTAAAAATTTATAAGATCTTATAAATTTTACATTATGAAACCGCCATTCGAAAATAGAAATTCTTGTATTATATTGAATAACCGCGTGGTGATAAATTTTGATCAACTTATTTCCTCGTTCTGACCTTCCAGTAAACAAGGACTTTCTAAAGTCCCCACAATACCAAATAATGGATATGACCAAAAATTTTTGGTATTTTAGGTAATGAAAGAATAAGAATCTTGCTTTTCTTATTATTATTACATTACAAAAACAAAAAATTCGTAAAAATTACCTTTTTCAAGAAAAGATTTCATTTTCTTTTTGGTTTCTTTTTGGGGTGTTATGTCAACATAGTGTATGTGATAAAAAATAGGCAATCTATTTCCCTTTTCAAAAAAAATCTTGGAGATTGTGTAATGCTTACTCTCAAACTCTTTGTGTATACAATAGTAATATTTTTTGTTTCTCTCTTCATCTTTGGATTCTTATCTAATGATCCGGGCCGTAATCCTGGACGTGAGGAATAAAAAAAAATATTTTGAAAGTCTGAAGCGATCGAGGGGAGCGGAGAGAGAGGGATTCGAACCCTCGGTACAAATAACTCGTACAACGGATTAGCAATCTGCCGCTTTAGTCCACTCAGCCATCTCTCCCAATTTTAATTGCAAATTTTTTATGTGATGTGACAGGCGAAGTAAAAAAGATTAAAATTGAAAAAAGCGCGTTTTTCTTTATTTTTTTTATTCAAATTTTATTATTATAATTAGAATTTCTAATACTTAATATAAGACTAAAATAACAGTAATGTAATATAAATATATTCTATATAAATATATATATTTATATTAAACTAGATAAGAGATCTATTAATTTGATTAGTAATTCAATTTTAGAGAATGTAATAATTCGACACAGATATCTTATCTGCAATAGAATAGATATAGAAAAAAACCTTACTTCCTTGATTTTCATTTTGTAAGAAAAGTCCATTCCCCCGGCCTGGTTAAGTACTGGCCGGGCTATTACATTACTTCTGATGAATCAATCATTTCATAGATCAAATGATTTCATTTTTTGTTTTTATTATATCAAATCAAAGATACTTGTTATTGAAGTTATTGAAGTAACAATAAAGACAATTTTCATCTCCATTCCAAGTGTAATTTCTTAGTATTATTAATATAATACTATAGAATATACTATAGAATATGAAAATGTAAGAATATTCAAATTCTTACATTTTTAGTTTTATTAATTAGTATTAAGTAGTATTTTGAATTTTGAGTCTTTTTTCTCAATTTAGTTAATTATTTAACTGGAAAAAAGCACATACAGATATTAAACAATATAATATCAAAAATGAAACACACATATGTTATAACATAACTCTTTTTTTTGTTCAAGGGACATTGAACATTTGAGATCCAATTAATCCGAGTTCAAATTCAAAAATCGGTCAGTTGAGGGGGAAGTAAAAAAAAAATGAGGAATTCGTCGTGGTTATAGTCCAGCTTCAATAATTCCTTCAATTTGGGACTGTCAGTAATGACTTATAACAAGTGAAAAATGAGACTTTTTGCTTTATTATAATTTGAGTATAATTTGGTTATTTTAAAAAACTTTCTGTACTTCGCCTTCAAGTACCCCTGGTCCGGGGGGATGAAGTGTCAACGCTCAAGTTTTAATGAGTCTGATGCTATTAAGATAGCATCTCATTCTTTTGTTCGACAAAAGGTATATTCATATATAATAATGAATATGAAGCGGGTATAGTTTAGTGGTAAAAGTGTGATTCGTTCAATTAATAACTTAAAAAGTTAAGGGGTCTTTCGGGTTTTTCATATTCCGATCAAAAAAAAACTTTATTTCCTGAAAAGAGTTTAATCCTTTTCCTCTCAATAGCATATTTGAGGAAAAATAGAAATTCTCACGATTTGTATCCAAAGTTCAATTGAAATTGAATAAAAGGGTTATAGAGTCGCGAAGCATAATTTTTGAAAAATTGGATCAAATCTTCCAATTAATAAGTATAAGTAAAGGATCTATGGATGAAGATAAAAAACATAAGTGCATTTCCAATCGTAACTAGATCTTCAATTTTTGTCTTGTAAAGGTAAGATTAAAGCCAAATAGCTAGAAAATGGTGGTTTTGGTTTACTAGAATCATCAGCATATTATTTTAGCTCGGTGGAAACTAAATGAAATTCTTTTCCTCAGGATCCCTCGAGTGGAAATAGGGAACGAAGTAACTAGATTAGACGGATTTGGGATAATAGAATCCCCCTCCTCTAGAGGGATCATCTAGAAAGCGAGTGGCTTTGGGTGTCTTTAACAAGAAAAGCTGACATAGATGTTATGGATCTAATTTTTGTTTCTGGGAATACATCAATCTTCCATAAAGGAGCCGAATGAAACAAAATTTTCATGTTCGGTTTTGAATTAGAGACGTTAAGAATGATAAATTAACGTCGACTATAACCCCTAGCCTTCCAAGCTAACGATGCGGGTTCGATTCCCGCTACCCGCCCCATATTCCTTATTCTACATGCATCATCCATTCGAATATGCATTCTTTTTTTTTTTTACCTAAAAGAATTTTCATGTATTTTTCTCCAAAAAGAGAAAGGGAGAATGCGAAAGAATAAAATAGGAATGAAAAGCGTCCATTGTCTAATGGATAGGACAGAGGTCTTCTAAACCTTTGGTATAGGTTCAAATCCTATTGGACGCAATTTTTTTCCATCTATTTAAAAAGTGGCAATACCAAGAAACCCCTTTTTTTGAATGA